CCCTTTCATTTCAATTGTCCTACAGTGTCATTGTAGAGAATCCACGTCCTGTTTTCCACATCGTTATTTCCTACATGGATATAGGAATTCTCTTGCCATTTATTCTTTTTTTTTTTTCTCATGGCTCATATAACATATAATAAATAAAAAAATTATATACATTATAGACATAGTAAACCCAACATATAAATAAATCTTTATCGGCAATGCTCCGAAAGAGGGAAACGCCCTTTTCTCTGTTGTAAGGAAAGGAAAATCTCATCTACTGGGTTGTTTTATATATCTATTTTAGTTAAGAATTTCGCGTACAAATACAAGCGATCCTTAACTACATATGCATATGATCATATATGTATTACAAAAAAAGGAGGCTTTTCAATGCGAAATCTAAAAACATATCTTTCTGTGGCACCTGTGCTAGGTACTCTATGGTTTGGGTCTTTAGCAGGTTTATTGATAGAGATCAATCGTTTATTCCCGGATGCGTTGACATTCCCATTTTTTTCATTCTAGTTATTGACATAGGAAGGGCTTAAAAAGATTAGAGATACGCTAAATTCTCTCTGACGAATCCCTCTCCCTTTCTCTTCCTTTCTTTGTTTTCTCTTTTGTCATTTTTTTGAGGATTAAAGAAAAAAAAAAAAAGTGGGTTCAACCGCATCGAAATTAGGGCTCAGGCTCGAATTAATTTAATATTATTATATTAATATATTAAAATCATAGAGGGCAACAAAATTATACAAGATACTTAAATGAAATACTATTACTATACCGAGATTATATCTAAATAATTAATAGTTAGAAATCATTGTATTACTTATTTTTCTTTTTCTCTAGTGATTGTAACAAAATCTTTCATAATAGGATTTCAGGTCAGCAACTTCTTTTTTTTTTTTTTTGTTTCGGATCGAAAATGAAAGAAAAGAATTGAGTGAATCCAAAATTCAAAGGAGGTTAGGTTCATGGCGAAGGGTAAAGATGTCAGAATAACAGTTATTTTGGAATGTAACAGTTGTCGAAAGGATAGTAATAAGGAATCACCAGGCATTTCCAGATATATTACCCAAAAGAATCGACACAATACGCCTAGTCGACTGGAATTGAGAAAATTCTGTCCCTATTGTTACAAACATATGATTCATGGGGAGATAAAGAAATAGATCAAAGAAAACCGCGTGTACCTTCCCTTCAGGATTCAAGAAAGGGGAACAAATTTTTCAAAATTACATATAAACATATAATTAAAAAATAAACAAATAAACCAATCAACTCCTATTTCCGTCAAATCCAAAATGAGAATTAAGAAATAGGATTTTAGAGATAAGGAATAAACCATGGAAAAATCCAAGCTTTTTCTTAAATCCAAGCGATCTTTTCGTAGGCGTTTGCCCCCAATTGGACCGGGGGATCGAATTGATTATAGAAACATAAGTTTAATTAGTCGATTTATTAGTGAGCAAGGAAAAATATTATCTAGACGAGTGAATAGATTGACTTTGAAACAACAACGATTAATTACTATTGCTATAAAACAAGCTCGTACTTTATCTTCGTTACCTTTTCTTCGTAATGAAGAATCTGCGAATAGAACTAAGTATACTCCTAGAACTACGGGTACTCGAACCAGAAAGAAATAGGTCTATTTCTCAATTGATTGAATCAAAATTCAAAAATGAAGAAGAAACCTTTTTTTATGGAAACGCATTCAGTTATTTTGACTACTTTATAATAATCCTATTTCTTTTTACTCTCCCTTTCCGGAGTTCATTCTCCGGGGGACCTCCCTTTAAAGCATTCCGATGAATTCCCCCAATCAATCTCCTTATTTAATGATCTCATTGGAAATTGTATAAAGACAATTTGTATTTGATATGGCTAGTTGTGCAAGAATTTTACGATTAAGAAGCAACCGTCTCTTGTACAGATTATTTATGGATCTACTATAACTATAGGATACCCCGTTCTCGCGAATTACTGCATTTATTCGAGTGATCCACAGACGACGAAAATTTATCTTTTGGCTTCCCCTATCCCGATGAGAAGAAGCCAAAGCTCGAATTCTTTGTTGAATAGCAGTTCGCATAAGTCTTGAATGGGACCCTCGAAAGGTTGATACACATAAACGCGTTTTTGTTCTACGTCTACGAGCTATATACCCTCGTCTAGTTCTGGTCATTGAAGCAAAATAAACTTTGATGAATAACTTAATTTATTTTTTCTTTCTTTCAGTCATCCCTCTCGCCTTTCCTAGTCTATTAATAACAAAACGGATTCTTCCGATGTATAAAATACAAATTCCAATGGCTTTTGCTGCTCTGACCTTCCCAACCACGATTTTTTTTTACGGGCATTTCACCTCGAAATAAGAAATTGTATTGATACTAGGTATCCAAAAATATTAAATTTCAAATTGAGTATAAATAGAGTATTGTATTAAAGTCGAAATACCTAGTAAAGGGAAATTTATAAATAAATAGTGGGTTCCTTCGTTTCTATGGTTACTTCGTAAACGGTGAGGTCCTCTCTATACACCGGAGCTCCTTCCCCATTCAATCAATGTTATTAGTAACTTGTACAGTTCACATTCTTTGACTCTACCCATGAATTATCCAATAATAGATCTTTTCACAATGAGATCTACTCATACAGTAACGGCATTTAATTATGAAAGTTGGCTAGGTAGCTGACCCTGTTAGTCCGTTCTTGCAAGAGTGAGAGCATAATTTTTCTGCTTCCTAAATACCAATTCCCCCGCTTAATGGACAACCATTTGCTACCACTGGGAGTTGCTTATCATCTACAATTAAGGTGATTGGATTTGCACCAATAGAAACCATAAATTTCATACACAATGTAGGTCTTTTGTTAGATAGTGAATGGAAAAATTCCATCCTATTCATTGGTACTGGTCATTGATACTGGAAAAAGCGTTTTCTTTCTTTTGTTCCAGCTTATCTTATGATTTGAACGAGTCGCACATACACCCTAGTACATGTTCCTCGACGCTGAGGACATCCCCGAAGAGCGGGGGATTTTGTGACATTTTTAATTGGCTGTCTTGTGTTTCTAATAAGTTGTTTAATAGTTGGCATGCTGAATCATATACAAAATGGGCTGGTTTAGATCGATCCTAACCGGATGATTATGTTTTTTTTTCTTCTATTTAATACTAGAAGAAAAAAAAAACATAATCATCCGGTTAGGAATTGAACCTACCAATTATCCTTATCCCCTCCTAGTAACCCTCCCCCCAAAAATCGATTTATGAAATTAGAACTCGAAATCCTTGAATTAAACTCATCAATAAAAAGTAATAACGATATTTTTTATACCCTTTTTTTTAGTTCGGATGGATCGGGATAATAATTTCTCATTCCGAATCTGTAAACGAACAAGATAAGAGATCAACAATACGATCGATGTCTTTAGGATCCTCGAATGGAATGGAAGTAGACCGACATTTCTATTGGGGCGTTGGCTCTGTTTCCTTGGTTCTAAGATGCTAACGTATTTTGTTTCATGAGTGCGAATCTTAGAGGACAATGTAAATCCGGGGTGTAAATTCGGTGGTGGGGTAAATTTTACTTAACTCCCCGGTATTTTAATTTTAGCCGGTATTTAGGACTGATTCTGCTATAAGATCTATAATTCCATACTCTTTGGCTTCGCTTGCGTCCATAAAAGTATCTCTTTCCAGGTCGGCGGCTATAACCCAGTGGGGTTGTTGTGTTCGTACGGAATATATTTTTACGATTCTGTCGCGAAACTCTGAAATTGCTCTCGATTCTAGCGTATATCCTGGTATTTCTTGCTGAAAAAAGGTACCAGCAGGTTGGTGCATCATTACCCTGATGATATAACATAATGAAATAATGAAAGGTCCCTCTATCTTCTATCGGGTAAAGGAAAGAGCTAAAGAATAAGAAGAAGCGGAGTATATATATAATAGAAGCAAACGACAATATAGATTGATAAAACGACAATCCAATATAGATAAAATTCAACAACCGTACAGGCAATTTTTGGGCATTGCATACGGCTCCACAATGGGATTTTTTTTCCCTTCCACGGGAAAAAAAGATCTATTGGATCCAGAAATTATCCGCCCATTTAACATCCTTGCTTTTGGGAGAGTGAAAAAGGAGTATGATGATTCCGTTGCTTCCGTGCTTTGGTTATTTGGGAATTTAACTCATATGAGATCGAGCAATCCCAAAGTTTCTTTTTTTTTTAGTACTCTTCGATAACATAAATTTGGCAAAATCATTTGTCGCGTGAAACCTAAAATATTTGCGACACTAAAATGAATTGCTGAGAGATATTCAGAGGTATTCCTTGATCGGAAAGATATTTTGTCTAAGCCAGCTCCCCCGATACACAATCTCACGTTATGAAAAACCATATGGGTATGTTCATACCGAATTGGAATGCCATGCTATTGTTACTCAGTAGTCTTATTCATTTTACCCGGCTAAGGCATATAGTCTTCATTACTTTCTTATGTCATTTATAACTTTACTTTTTTATTTCATTTCTAAAAAAGCTTTCTCTCAACCTCTCAACTAAGGTTAAAGATACATTGGCGCCAAGCGCGAAGGAATGCTAAGCGTTTGGTAATTTCGCCTCCGACCAGAACGAAAGATGCCATTGAAGCGGCGACTCCCATACATACTGTATTTACATCTGGTATCACAAGTTGCATCATATCATAAATGCCTACTCCGGGTACTATCCACCCGCCAGGTGAGTTTATAAATAACCATTGCTCTAAGTCCTTATCCTCTATATTGAGAAATAGCATGAGCCCCATAACTTGATTTGCTAGTTCGTCCTCTATGGAGTCTCCTAAAAAAAGTAATCTTTCTCGATGAAGTCGGTTGATTAGGATAAAATTTTATCCCTTTTAGGAACCATACGCGCACTTTTGAATGCATATGGTTCATAAAAAAAAAATGGCAAAGCAAAGAAAGAATCAAAGTAAAGTATAGGTCCTCTTTTTTTTTTTAGAAATACTTTCATACTTCCTAGAAACTTTTCGAATTAAACTCTCATTGATGTATGGTGTTTTATCTAAAAATTCCGATGTAAATTTCTTGTTCCTGAATGGGCCTCTTCAAATTTTTTAGGCTTATGTTCTACTCCGGGTAAAGATAGATGATAAAAGATACAACCGATTTCTATTTGTACATATAGGCCAAATGATTCCAATACCACTTCTTTTTGATACGACTTTTTTCAATTTATTTTTCACTAAATAAAATATTATAAATATTCTGTGTAGTCATCATAAATTAGCAGTTTGAGATCATTTAATCGTTTATATGTTATAAATGTTTCTGATACAAGTGTTAAGCATATCCATATTAAATTAAAACGAAGAATTGAGTATTTTCTGAACGGAGCCTGGATACTTCATTTTATTGGTCCAATCAAACTAACCATAAATTATTGTAATTAATAATATTGCTCCCTCAAGAAATTGGGCTAATTACATTTCACGCTACAAATTCTTGATAAGTTCAATTAATTTTTTGGCGAAGCAGGGGTATCTCAATCAGGGGAGAGAACGGGGAAATCCCATATGACCCAATATGTCTAACAAGCCGCACTATAGGTCAACCCAGGTTGCGTCCTCATCTCCCGGAATTCGAAAGGGGACTTTCGGAACACCAACGGGCATCTTTTGACTGTCAAAAGATGACTTCATTCTTTGATGTGGAAACGTAACAATGAATTTATTGTTTTCATCAAATAGAAAAGTTCATAGAGGAAGACGAAATGCATAAAGGAAAAGTTTTACGACTGGGTCGAACTGTTCAAACAAACGACGAACACCTTTCTATGCATTCGCCCATAGAAAACGGGACCAACCCCCCCATTGCGTATTGGTACTTATTGGGTATAGTATAGAATAGATCTGCTTTTCTTTGTTCCGACGAACAGAATTGTTCCATTATTACCAACAAAATGGAATAAAATAAATAAGAACCCTTGCTCCGAAATAATCCACTGAAAAGCGGAAGTCTATAGCCTAGTTTTTTCCAATGCGATAAAGTTATATCTTTTTTTTTTTATTTTTATTTGATAAAGGGGTATTTTCATGGGTTTGCCTTGGTATCGTGTTCATACCGTCGTATTGAATGATCCCGGTCGGTTGCTTGCTGTCCATATAATGCATACAGCTCTAGTTTCTGGGTGGGCTGGTTCAATGGCTCTATACGAATTAGCCGTTTTTGATCCCTCTGACCCCGTTCTTGATCCAATGTGGAGACAGGGTATGTTTGTTATACCCTTCATGACTCGTTTAGGAATAACCAATTCATGGGGAGGTTGGAGTATCACAGGAGGAACTGTAACAAATCCGGGTATTTGGAGTTACGAGGGTGTGGCCGGGGCGCATATTGTGTTTTCTGGTTTGTGCTTTTTGGCAGCTATCTGGCATTGGGTGTATTGGGATCTAGAAATATTCCGTGATGAACGTACAGGAAAACCTTCTTTGGATTTGCCCAAGATTTTTGGAATTCATTTATTTCTATCAGGGTTAGCTTGCTTTGGGTTTGGTGCATTTCATGTAACGGGCTTGTATGGTCCTGGAATATGGGTGTCCGATCCTTACGGACTAACTGGAAAAGTACAATCTGTAAGTCCTGCGTGGGGCGTAGAAGGTTTTGATCCTTTTGTTCCGGGAGGCATAGCCTCTCATCATATTGCAGCAGGGACATTGGGCATATTAGCAGGCCTATTTCATCTTAGTGTTCGTCCGCCCCAACGCCTATACAAAGGGTTGCGTATGGGTAATATTGAAACTGTTCTTTCCAGTAGTATCGCTGCTGTCTTTTTTGCGGCTTTTGTTGTTGCCGGAACTATGTGGTATGGTTCGGCAACTACCCCCATCGAATTATTCGGTCCCACCCGTTATCAATGGGATCAGGGATACTTCCAGCAAGAAATCTATCGAAGGGTTGGTGCCGGACTAGCTGAAAATCAGAGTTTATCAGAAGCCTGGTCTAAAATTCCTGAAAAATTAGCTTTTTATGATTACATCGGCAATAATCCCGCAAAGGGGGGATTATTCAGAGCGGGCTCAATGGATAACGGGGACGGAATAGCTGTTGGATGGTTAGGGCACCCTATCTTTAGAGATAAAGAGGGGCGTGAGCTTTTTGTACGTCGTATGCCTACTTTTTTTGAAACATTTCCGGTAGTTTTGGTAGATGGAGACGGAATTGTGAGAGCCGATGTTCCTTTTCGAAGGGCGGAATCGAAGTATAGTGTTGAGCAAGTAGGGGTAACTGTTGAGTTCTATGGTGGCGAACTTAACGGAGTCAGTTATAGTGATCCTGCAACTGTGAAAAAATATGCTAGACGCGCTCAATTAGGTGAAATTTTTGAATTAGATCGTGCTACTTTGAAATCTGATGGTGTTTTTCGTAGTAGTCCGAGGGGTTGGTTCACTTTTGGGCATGCTTCGTTTGCTTTGCTCTTCTTTTTCGGACACATTTGGCATGGTGCTAGAACCTTGTTCAGAGATGTTTTTGCGGGGATTGATCCAGATTTGGATGCTCAAGTAGAATTTGGAGCATTCCAAAAACTTGGGGATCCAACTACAAGGAGACAGGTAATCTGATAAACATTGATCTGATATGGTATCTTTCGCTTCTATTGGATTTTTTTTGATTTCACTTTCTACATAGATTACCAGATAAATTTTGCTGGATTTAAATCGCCCTTTTCTTTGACTCTTGTCTTTATCTGGGAGATGCTCCCAAATGAACAGGTGTGGAAGCTATAATTGTAAACCACGATCGAATTTATGGAAGCATTGGTTTATACATTCCTCTTAGTCTCGACTCTAGGAATCATTTTTTTCGCTATCTTTTTTCGAGAACCGCCTAAGGTTCCGACTAAAAAATGATTTTTGATTATCTCAATTATAGTTAAAGTATAATGTTACTTTAGAAATACTAATGAATTAATGCATTAAAGTCAAGTAATGAGCCGCCCAACACGGGCGGCTCATTACTTGACTTCAATTAGTCCCCATGTTCTTCAAATGGATCTCTTAGTTGTTGAGAGGGTTGCCCAAAAGCGGTATATAAGGCGTACCCGGTAAAACTTACAAGTAAACCAGATATAAAGATGGCGACTAGGGTTGCTATTTCCATTATTATAAAATTTCAAGACCACAATGGATCTATGATAAGATCGGTTATTTACAACGGTATGATTTACAAAGTCAATAAAATTCAATCAATGCAATAGGATTTATGGCTACACAAACCGTTGAGAATAATTCGAGATCTGGTCCAAGACCAAGACAGACTGGTCTAGGAAGTTTATTGAAACCGTTGAATTCGGAATATGGTAAAGTAGCGCCCGGATGGGGAACTACCCCGTTGATGGGTGTCGCAATGGCTCTCTTCGCGGTATTCCTATCTATTATTTTGGAGATTTATAACTCTTCCGTTTTACTGGATGGAATTTCAATGAATTAGGTTCATAGGAATTGCGAAGTACTGTCTTTTCAATCCAAAGTGAATCACTTAGGACTAGGATTTTTAGGTCATTCCGGCAGTTTGACCGTGAAATTCCTTTGTTTCGGTATTTCCGGAATATGAGTGTGTGACTTGTTATAATTGATCCTATTGATAGTACAGAGAATGGGTCTGTCATCTTGAGAGAGATGGGTTTTGCCTCGTCGGATATTCATTCTAGTATCTGGAGCACGGAATATATGGAATGAAATAGATCAAGAAAAGAAATATTTAAACTATGATTCATACCTACTATTCAGTCAGACCTCGCGACCGGACTCAAAAAATTTCAAAGATTTATTTTCTAATTTCTAATTATTCTTAAATTTTTTGTTTGCTTATTTTGACCAACGGACAAATGTTTCTATGGATTTAGAGTCATTTCATCTATTCATTGAATAAGTGATGATCAAAAGGTTTTTACTCAGATAACCCTTGGGCTTAGCTTAGGGACTTTATTCAATCATCGTGGTTCTAGTATGAATCTTAGGTTTCAATCGAATCATAGGGTCTCAACAAGAGAATTCCTAGCAATTAGAAACAAAAAGAAATCCACATTATACAAAAAATTAAAATTGAGAGACCGAGAAAATTCAAGAGGCCCGTAATGATCAACATAAAAACGAATGAAATGAGCTGACTTGATATTTTGGCATTGTCATCACTAAAGAAGAGCTTCGGTTTTTTTTGCACTTCGTCGTATTTTCAGAGAAGGTTGGATGGAGTACTAAGAAGAAGTTTAAAATTTCCTATTACATATCCGTTGCAACCAGTATTGGGGTGTTTTTGCTTGAGCTGTACGAGATGAAAGTCTCATATACGGTTCTCAGAGGGGGAGTTCCCTTGGTTTACCTATCTCAATAAAGTATATGATTGGTTCGAAGAGCGTCTCGAAATTCAGGCGATTGCAGATGATATAACTAGTAAATATGTTCCTCCACATGTCAACATATTTTATTGTCTAGGAGGAATTACGCTTACTTGTTTTTTAGTACAAGTAGCTACGGGGTTTGCCATGACTTTTTACTATCGTCCAACCGTTACCGAGGCTTTTACCTCGGTTCAATACATAATGACTGAAGCTAACTTTGGTTGGTTAATCCGATCAGTTCATCGATGGTCAGCAAGTATGATGGTCCTAATGATGATCCTGCACGTATTTCGTGTCTATCTCACCGGTGGGTTTAAAAAACCCCGCGAATTGACTTGGGTTACAGGTGTGGTTCTGGCTGTATTGACCGCATCTTTTGGTGTAACTGGTTATTCCTTACCTCGGGACCAAATTGGTTATTGGGCAGTCAAAATCGTGACAGGCGTACCCGACGCTATTCCTGTAATCGGATCGCCCCTGGTCGAGTTATTACGTGGAAGTGCTAGTGTGGGTCAATCTACTTTGACTCGTTTTTATAGTTTACACACTTTTGTATTACCTCTTCTTACTGCCGTATTTATGTTAATGCACTTCC